GAGGGAACTGGGTGCCATTTCATATTGATTAGCTTAACTCAATAGATAGTGTAAATTAAAAATTATTTAGCAAATATTAAATGGGTTAATTTCATTTTTCGAGTCGATTCAGATTATTGAAATTTTTGATTACTTATTTGTTTGTTGCACAAAAAAACTTTTTGAATTTCCTGTAGAAAGAGATTTCCCTAATGAAAAAGCTTTTAACGCTGTCCAATATCCCTTCCTTTTCCAAATATTTTTCCGAATACGCTTTTTTGATGTAGAAATACGTTTTTTTGGAACGGCCATTTAAGATAAAAAGGATTACTTATTGTTCTAGTTGGATGTGAAAGACATCTATTGTTCAAACCAAATCCTTCTTTACTTTTTAACTTAACTTTTTATTTTATTCTATTTATTCTTTATTCTTGAATTAATATTCTTTTCAGAAAAAAGAAAGCTAAGGGGGTAAAGATATATGAAAATCGCATCAATAAAATAATATTTCGGGTACTCTAAATAATAGAAGTAGAGAAATAGAGAAAGACGAAGATATGTGATTTTTTTTTCAAACTTTTTTATTCCATAGAATAAGAATAGTCGTAAAATAGTTTTTATTCATTAGATTGATTAGTATCTTTATTTGATATTCTTTCTCATTAAAGTCTATATCTATAGAATCTGCTGCACCATAGCCATAGAAATCGAATTAAATCTTAATTTTATAAAAAAAAAGAATCCAACCTTCCATTTTAATTTCCTTTTTTATTAACCGGTTAAAGGGGGTAGGTTTAATTTTCAAATTTGAAAAAAAAAATTAGGAATTACTCTGTTTTATATCATTTGACCAAATGTAACTTCTTGATTTGAATTGAATATTTGAAGGATTTATAAAAATAAATAAATAAAAAAAAAATAAGTTGTTAAGTTAATAATTAAGTTAAAGTTAATAAGTAAAGAATAAGTGAAGTAAGAAGAAAAGCTTCTAAATTTAGATTTTCAATTAGTTTAACTTAGTCCATATCTTGACTTTTATTGACTCCTCTCAAAGAGGTAAGATCCGGTCAATCGGAAACAATAAATTAGGAAATTCAGAATTCAAAAAGCTTTTTATGCAACAGACATATCAATACGGGTGGCTCATACCTTTCATCCCACTTCCCGTTCCTATATTAATAGGGATGGGGCTTCTTCTTTTTCCGACGGCAACAAAAAATTTGCGTCGCATGTGGTCTTTTCAGAGTATTTTATTGTTAAGTATAGTCATGATTTTTTCAATGAATCTGTCTATTCAGCAAATAAATAGCAATTCTATCTATCAATATGTATGGTCTTGGATCATTAATAACGATTTTTCTTTAGAATTCGGCTATTTGATAGATTCACTTACTTCTATTATGTCAATATTAATCACTACCGTTGGAATTATGGTTCTTATTTATAGTGATAATTATATGGCTCATGATCAAGCATATTTGAGATTTTTTGCTTATATGAGTTTTTTCAGTACTTCCATGTTAGGATTAGTTACTAGTTCGAATTTGATACAAATTTATATTTTTTGGGAATTGGTTGGAATGTGTTCCTATTTATTAATAGGATTTTGGTTCACACGACCTCTTGCAGCAAATGCTTGCCAAAAGGCTTTTGTAACAAATCGTGTAGGGGATTTTGGTTTATTATTAGGAATTTTAGGTTTTTATTGGATAACAGGTAGCTTCGAATTTCAGGATTTATTCGAAATATTCAATAACTTAATTTCTAATAACGAGGTCAATTTTTTATTTGTTACTTTGTGCGCTGTTCTGTTATTTGCTGGTGCCGTTGCTAAATCTGCACAATTTCCGCTTCATGTATGGTTGCCCGATGCTATGGAAGGGCCTACTCCGATTTCCGCTCTTATACACGCTGCTACTATGGTAGCGGCAGGAATTTTTCTTGTAGCTCGGCTTCTTCCTCTTTTCATAGTTATACCTTCCATAATGAATTTAATCTCGTTGATAGCAATAATAACAGTGTTATTAGGAGCTACTTTAGCTCTTGCTCAAAAAGACATTAAGAGAGGTTTAGCCTATTCCACAATGTCTCAATTGGGTTATATGATGTTAGCTCTCGGTATGGGGTCTTATCGAAGTGCTTTATTTCATTTGATTACTCATGCCTATTCCAAAGCATTGTTATTTTTAGGATCCGGATCCGTTATTCATTCAATGGAAAGGATTGTTGGCTATTCTCCCTATAAAAGTCAGAATATGGTTCTTATGGGAGGTTTAAGAAAACATGTACCAATTACTAAAAATGCTTTTTTATTAGGTACACTCTCTCTTTGTGGTATTCCGCCTTTGGCTTGTTTTTGGTCCAAAGATGAAATTCTTAATGATACTTGGTTGTATTCGACGATTTTCGCAATAATAGCCTGGGTTACTGCCGGATTAACCGCATTTTATATGTTTCGGATCTATTTACTTACCTTTGAGGGACATTTAAATGTTGATTTTCAAAATTATAGTGGCAAACA